TATACTATAATACGTCATATCTTTCTTGTGTCCGGAACGAGCTTGTCTTTGTGGCTCGAGCTTCAAGGAAAGACCTTTTTCGGACGTACTTCAACTTCAACCGAACTCCTAAAGGTTGGTGGTTTTTTATAAGCTACGCTTTGGCACTCCTCCTTAAATAAAACTTAATTTAAAAGAATTGATGTAGCACGAACGGCTAAGAAAGAAGCCACTTATTCTTACTAGCTAGCTGTTATTTTCACGCCTCTTAGGCGAATTAGAACATATTACCCAATTCAATCAATTTCCTTCTTAAAGTATATCTTTACCTGTCTCCTTACCATCAGCTCTTAGCTCAGTTATTAACAAGTAGTATACACGCATTTGTCCGATTGCTTTGTGATCCGTTTTCGGTCCTTCTTTGGTCTACGACCTAGCGCTGTTAACATTACGGCAACCCCGTGTCAACCATTTAATACGTCTGTTGCCAGTGGGTTAACCCCTAACTCGATAGCTCTTTTTTTTATACGAAAACTTACTTTCTCTACGCCTACAAGTTCTAGTGGTGTTTAGCTCGGAAGGTAGTCCCGCCTATGGCTAGGTCTTAGCTAGGCATCTAGCTCGTTATCTTCCGTTTCGTCCAAGCAGTTTGATTCTATTCGGTAGCCGGCTTCTGACTCCATCTTTGAGTGAGAAGACCGTATGCCACGTGCGTCCCTCAGCCACTGGTCTTTTCATAAGTCAATGCATTGATCATTCAATCAGAGTTCGGGGCTCTCTTCAAGATGAGTGACCGTAGGCGATCTAACATTATGATAGGAGTTAGCACACTTTTAAGCGAAGCTGTCTTGAGGAAAGAAGGGTTAAGACCAAAACATTCGAGGCAGCTTCAGCATCTGATGAAGCCTAGGTATCCTTTTCTATTACGCAACGGCATAGAATTATGAGACATCAGACTGTTCAGTCGCCAGAAAAAATTAGTTGATATTTGTATTCTTCGGTTATGAGTATGATTTGCTAACGGACACTCTTTGTTATAGTATCTATCAACCTGTCAAAAAGCAGGATTCGCTTGAGGCCCTAGACTCAACACTAAGAATATAGTAGAAGGCTATCACCCATACCAGTCTAACCTCCTTAGATAACAAAAAAGGGTAGGAGAATGACACGGGGAATACCAGACCGGGTCAAGGATACGGATACAAGGATGGAAGTTGGCTCTTGAGTCGCAGCACTCAGATTAACTTTGAGTGCCAACGGTACACTGCTTTATATAAAGGGCAGTAAACAAAAGCCAAAACAACCCTTGTAACTGTATCACAAAACGCACGAAGTTACAACCGCAAGGCAGACTTCCCATACTCTATCTACTAAATTCTTACGGAATGATGAAACCTATTCTAGAGCAATCCCTTTCTCCGTACCAAGGTAAGGTGCTATTGTAGTCTACCTATAGATCTTCGCTTCCTCTCTCTATCGATCGAGTGACTTTCACTTCCTTTCCGCGAACTGGGCTTCTTCTTGAAAGAAAATACCTGTCAACATTGCTAGTCGAAGAAGACTTCTCCGAGAAAGGGTCAAACCGATCTACCGTTACGCTAACGCCAATTCCCTTCCTTATGGGGCAATCAAGCTACCAATCAACAAGCAGATCGAGACAGTTCGTACTTCCAGCTCTTACTTGAATGAAAGACTTGAATGAACCAGTCATCCAATCCAAGCCGATCCAATTCCATTCGAGCGGCAAAGCGAAGAACGACTACACCGAATACTCATGTCAAGCCTTAGCATCCAGCCTTTTCGCCCCTTCGACCACACGAAGCGAAAGCCCCTTCCTTATATGGAATCGGGACTGGCCCTGGATCCCCGAATAGCCTCACCTGAAACTGGGAGACACACTAAGCCACCACGTACCCCTCTCGCCCGTCGTATGCTATGGATGGTCACACTAGCCCCTCGATGCCATGGCGGGATTCCCCATTGACAGTTCCTGAAGTCATTCTTTTGGGAGATCCTTAATTCTGGAAAGAAGGAAAGGCATCAATCTTTTAGTGAGGAATCAAACTAGAACCACAGCTCAGTACGGGGCATCTCATTTCTTAAAGTGAGTTTGTACCAAGGCAGATCATTTATACAGTTCCCACACACAGTCTAACCCGAAAGAGAATGTCTTCGCCTGAAGTCAAGCCCCGGGAAATCAATAGAATTTCTCTTTTTCTCTTTACCCAGATGGGCTCTTTGGCTGACATATCAAAAGGGTAGGATTCCGTTCCCGAGGGGGTGAGGCTGCCGCGCTTGGTACGGTGAGTTGCTATGGACAAAAAAAGAGAAGGGCATATGTGATATCCATTCCGGTTCTTGATGCCCCTAAGGCAAAAGAGCTAAAGAAATGTTCTAGTCAAGTCGAGAGCTAGAGAGAGTAGATGATAGGTCCAAGGGATTCGGGTGGGCATGGAATAATGGACTTTTTTTTAAGGTTTTCTTCTTTTCTTGTCGAGCTGTGGAATCCAACTTTGAGATAGAAACCCCTGGTGGGGAATTCGAGTTGGTAAAGCAGCTGCAGAAAGAGGTGGCTTTCTCTAAAAATGAGAAATGCCCCGCGACTAATACCATATTCTATGAAGTCAAAGATGCCCAAAGTCACGTCCAAGATGGACGGGGCGGAGGAAAACCTTTCGACTCTAAAAATCCTCGAAGAGGATAAGCAGACCCATGAATAGTAATAGTAATTCCCTTTTGAGAGTACTGATGTACTCCACGGGGATCCCTTATCCCCCCGCGTAGAGGTTGGTAGGTTGAATTGCGTATGGCTTGCTTTTTGGGAGGTAGACTTGGGCAGCAAGCTATCTGTTCCCGGAAGCAGAAGCAAAAGTAGCTCGAGCCAAAGGCAAGAGCGAGGCCCCCGCTCGCTGGACGGGGGGAAGGGAAAGGGGGTTTGTGGGCTTTCCTATTTATTTCTTTTGGAGGATTGCTTTCAATCTAGTGAATGAAGGTGGCATTCTGAAAAGTGGAGAGAGAGAGGGGATTTTACATAGAAGAAAGGATGAAAAGAGTAAGCTAACGTTAGTGAAAGCGCTTTCTCTTTCGTCTAAGGTCTTAGCTTGGTCACTCTATTAAGCTTTCCCAGCAAGTCTATTGAATGGGGTACGAAAGATTGCTATTCAAAGCATCGTTAAGAGTTCTGTTTTTCTAGGGAGTAGTCAAGATAAGATGAGTCTGATCTTTCCTTCTATGGAGCCGGATGTGAGCTTCTCGCCTACGGATCTTACTCAAAAGAGTCTCAGGGAGCGGACACATCAATAGCAGCAGACGCAGAGGCAAGATCTCTATATGTTGATAGATACCCGAGAGACTAAGTCCTTTCCTTAAGGCATGCCCCTACTCAACTTCCTATTGCAAATGCCAAAGCAACAAGAGCGGCTACTCCAAGTTCTTTTCTTTCTGAACCTCAGCTCAGGGAAAAGAGCTAACAGCTGCGGGAGAGGCAACTTCTCTTTCACTTCATTCACGGGAGACCTACCAAATCTGCGCATTTCTATAAGTCATGGTCACATGTCTTGTGAACATTCAACCATCAAGAGGGAAGGTCAAAGAGAGCTGCGTCTTCGACGGTGCTGCTAAGAAAGTGCAGCTTGTAGCTCTGAGAGACTTTATGAATTGAAAGTAAGCCTCAAGCGAAGTTTCCATCAAAGGAAGTGAAGGATGAGGGAAGGGAGGGAGAATTCCTGCAACGAATAAAGCTCAGAATGCCGCTCAACGAAGGAGAATTGCAGCTAATGCGCTTTCATGGCAGTTAGCCGGTTTCAGTCCGGCTCTTCTCCGGCTGTCAAAGCAGTTCTTCTAGCTCTTAAGCCTGTACTAAGATAGAAGGATAAGTCTGGTACTACCAAACGTTGTTTCAATCCAACGAAGGAAGAGGAATGCCGGAATACCATGAATCAGACTAAGGGAAGATCGATCCCATCCTCAAAACCAATAACCCTCGCTTACTGCCCTTTAACAACAAAGTCTTATCTGGGTTGTTCCCAGTCCAGAGCAAAGCATCAAAGGAAGGATATCACCCGACGGTCTTGCTAGTTGTTCTTAAGCAGGTAAGTGAGCGGACGGTGCAGCCTTAATCCTTAAGCCGTTGTTGCTAAAGTAGCTTCTTAGAAAGCGAAGCGAGCGAAGGCCTGCCCTAAGGCCAAGGCCGAAGCGAAGAGAGCGTGACGGTGAATCCGTAGCTCATTCTTTCTGAAGCCGGTCTTCTTCCTCTCCTTACTCAAAACTCTCCGAACTGCTGTCATTTTATGGAAATACCCTTTGGAGTCCTTCCTCAAGAAGTCATCAATTTAGTCACATCAGTCCTCGAGGGGTGTGAAGCAAGGAAGTAGAAAGACTAGCTCTTGCTCCTCAGAAATGGGTGTGAATACTCTACCTCATAGTCTTCTATCTCTTTTCGAGAGAGTACTATCATATATAGAGAAGGCACGGCAAAGCATTAGATAAGAAATCCTTACTCTCACTCTCCGAACTGCTTGCTATGTAGCTAGGCTAGGGGTGAGGGAAACCTACTTTGCTGTACCTGCTCTATTCATATTCTTAGGCTAGCAATAAGGATTATCTCCGACTCTTGCTTTGCTACCGGTTCTATTCATAGTATGAGGACTCTCCCTTGCTTCGTACCTCTTGTTGTCTTATTAGCGAGGGAGGGGTGTGATAAAGAAAGGAGGAGTCTGAGCTATATCACAGTAACCCAAGAAAGGAAGGAAATAAGAATTCTCTCTACTCTAGAACTAAAGTACATAGTATTGACTCACAGTCAAAGAGTACTATCATATATGGAGAAGGTACTGTGATTTCTTAGGTTTTCATCTCATCTTGCTTTTAGCGTAAACCCTTCTTCAATCGATAAACTCAACAACCAGGGGTGCCTGCTCGTGACGTCCAAAGTCTCTCTATCTTAAGATTCATGAAGAATCCTATTTTAGAAGGCCAGTCTTATGATCGGACTAGCTACGGTGTGGGTAGTTTCTTTTCCTTAATCTGAGAAGACAGATGTGAATAATGTCCAGATCTGAGTCAGGAAGAGTTCCTGAGCCCTGTCCGGCAACTTCTTTCTGAGGATATTCTTTCTGAGGAGATGGTTTCTGAGGATCATTATACTTCATTCCAAACTCTCCGGTTCATAGGATGAGTACTCATACTATTGATAGAACCGGTACCTTAGTAAGTTTAAGACTGAATCCTTCCTAGCCGGCTCATATGAGGTAGAGCAGGGTTTGACCTCCGGAAAAGAGTCTTTCTTCTTTCTTTCCTTCTTCTGCCTGCTCACAGGATAGAATAGATTCTTTACCTTATTGTATATATTGTATAGATTGACGCTAGGTCACAATGCTCTCTCCAAGATAAAGAAGAGTTAGGTTTGGCAAAGGTCTTTTAACTGCTTTCCTCGGGTTAGCGGAAAGGGTAAGTCAGGAAGACTTCCTGAGGTAGTTTAATATAGAAGAAAGGCAAAGAAAGAAGATAGTCAAGGCTGGAAGATATGATATCTAAATATACATGAAAGAGAGACTGAGAAGATAAGGAAAGAAGATTCACATTACATCAGGTAAGCCCTTCTCAATGGCTAGTCAACCTGCTATACCTTTCGGTTTCTCTCATCCACTTAGCTTAGAATCACTCACCTCACGAGGCCGGGTGGAATCTAAGAGAAATTCTAATCAAATACGAACGTATTCTTAAAAGAAAGAAATTCCCAGGGAATCTCCGCAAGAACTAGTCGGGAGCCTTCTCCTTCTAGGATCAAGACTCAGTGTCAAGATGAAGGGTGGTATCACATTCACTTGCTTGCCACCCCTTTTCTCCTTTCTCCCTCCTCCGGTCGCCTCGTTACCTTTTTTGCTTTCTCACATTGACTTCTTTCTGCTTTTTCACCCGCCTGCGGCACCCTTTGATCCAGCTGTATTGTATTATTAGCTGATGATTCCTTTTTTCCAAGTGTGTCCGATTGGTATCACTCGCATAAGACTTTTCTTTTCTTTGTAGCGGCCATGTGGCATAGTCCATCTTTTCCTTATCTTTTTCCCCCCAAATGGTTACTTGCCTTTGTACTGATTTGAATATATGTAGGAAGGCTTAGTGGAAGGACGGCACCCTCTTCAGAGGTGCCCGAGGGGTACGGTCTCTGTCTTTGACTTGGCCTTCGGCCTTGAGAACACAATGATTTCGGACTTTATCTTTTCCGAGCCTTACTAAGCGCGTATTGCTTTCTTGTCTTTTTTAGCTTGAGGTCTATATAGACGATCTGACTCTTTGTCAAGTGAGAGTCAAAATTCTATTCTCCTAAAGTTTTTGATAGCGGTTAGTGGAACGTGCAAGATAGGGCCAGCTAGGCGAGCCGGGTCAAGAAAGAAGAAAAGTCGTAGGCAGAGATGACTAAGTGAAGAAGGCCCTACCCCTTCCTTATTCATTCAAAAAGGGAGTAGCGGAGAGAGACGTTCCCGAAAGGCACCTATCCGTGGGAGACAGAAGATGAATGGGGAGCCAACTAGAAGACAGATAAAGGCTTGACGAAGGAAGGTAATGAAATTTAGGAAGAAGGGGACCGGAGATGGACTTGGATGATGGAAATTTTTTCAAATTCCTCGCTTGCTCCAATACTTGGCTTGGTGAATCAGTCAATGGCAAATTAATTGCTAGCGATCTCTGAAGCACAAGGAAGCAGAGGTTGGATGTAATTCAGCTCGACCGACCCAAGAACCTAACCCTCGGAGCGAAAGGGATTCACACGCAGTTTTTATTTAACCGATGCGCCTGCTCTTTAGGGGACCTGGGATGAATCTCCGACCGTAGCGTAGCCTTCTCTTCCCTTTTATCCCATGATGTTTAGCAATCGAAAGGACCGGTCAAACGAAGTGATTCCTTTCCCAGTCTCCGATCTATTTTGTACCCTCATTGTAGAGGGAATTCTTTCTTTCCGCTGCTAACTGCAAAGGCATTCGAGGGAGTAGGACTGACCACCTCACGTTTGGGGTTCCATTGGGAATCCGCCCTCCATGATTCCCAAATCCCCTCACGCCAGCGCAGGAGTTTGAGGGTACACCCATGCATATGTTTAGCTCTTGGCTTCGGTTCCCTACTGTCTAATCTCCTAGGTCTCTCAGCTGACGTCCGAAGAATCTATGGTCCCTCCAATTACTTATTGAACCCCTTTGTTCGTATCACTCATCGGCCCCGCTTAGGTCCCTCTCGATTTTCTCCGGAGAACCTTTGACCTGCCCGAACTGCTCATATAGCTAGTCTGCGTGCCGATCGCTTCCTAAAGGTTGGCGAGATGAGGTCAGAAGAAAGAAGGTGTGTCTAAGCCCGACCCGGTTCAGTCAGTCAACCGCGAACTGAAGTACTTGCTGCTTCAAAGAGCAAACTCTAACTGCTTGTTCGAGTGTAATCAGGAAGACTCAACTCACTCACTGCAATGGGCTGTTGACTGAATCTAGAGCCACTTTGCGAAGGTGTATAGATTCTTGTAAATCAGAGTGGCAAGCTCCTTCACTATCACTCATATGATGTTGGTCATCTCATTAGAGACGGGCAAGTCTTTATTTAAAGGATAAACTAAAGAGCTAGCCTGCCATGCACCCTTGCTTCACGCCAGTAATCCACTATTTTCTGAAAGACCTATTTCTGATTTAAAGACGAGAGATTTCGAACCTGAAGACGTAGAGCCGTCTATCTACTTTCCCTTATGGTAGAGCAAAGTCCCTATGGAGACTACCGGTCCTGTTCAGTGGGGGCTTTTTTCACAGGCAGGGTGAAATCCTTTCCAATCTTGAATTTACGTCCGTCCAATCACAAAAAGAATCTGCCCGACTCCTGAGCGGATTAGCAGATGGAGCATACCGGTTCATGCCATCAATCATCCTTTGCTTTTTTCTACTGATGGCATTCTCTTAGAAATGGAAGATTGATCTTCCCCATATGTACTTTCTTTGATCTTCTTTCTTGTCGGATTCTCTGGGGGATAAAGAAAAAGTAGATACCCCCAGACTCGCGATTCGGGGATTTCCCTGGCTAGGATGCTAAAGATTGGATGCTTCCTCCTTGTTGGAAGGTGCCTATCCTTCTGAGAAGTCTGGTTAAGCTCTGCCTTTTAAAAAGTAACTGAGTGAGTGTGGGCTTTCGAACTCTCCCTCCAACTACTATCAATCGAGCGTACATTGAACTATCTGCCATCAAGACTGAACGAGGTGATAAGATAGATTGGCACTTTAGATTGCCTTTTTCTTCGTAATATGCCTATTGGTGAATCAGATGTTCCCGAGGGTAAAGCTGCGTTAAGCTCTTATTCTCCGATTCTGTTAACGCCGTCAACGCGAACTGCCGATGCGGCTTCTGACTATGCTTTCTGCGGTCTTCGTTTCGACTCTTCTAATGTGAAAAGAATAGGTTTTCTCAGGTGTAAAGGAAGAGCTGCTAGTAAGAAGTGAGGGCCCAAGGTCAGAAGAAATCAAAGCTCTGACGCCGGGATATCAAGATTCACGTGCGAAGGGACAAGCGGATGACTCTGTCCTGGTAGCAGAGACCAGGGCTTATTTTTTGATACCGGACCGGAAAAAAGGCCCAACAACTATTCTCTCCCCGGTACTTAATAATAATAACGAACGAACCATGCCTCTATTCCATTCGCTTGTCCGTAAACACACCAATGATGATTGATCTCGTGCCTGAGTTCTATTTCGAATTTTCTTACAGATCAGAGAGCCCTATTTTGTTCCTTCTTTTTTTTGTCTTGGGCAGTCTTTCATTTTCAATCTCTTAATGGACGTCTTTCTATTCCAACCTTGGTACAAAGAACGTAAGGTAAAAGGTCTCCTTCTTGTGACTTTTGGGTGATTTGCTTCCGGTCGCTAGTCCGATCTTCCTTCTTTTCTTCCTATATCTTCAGATGTCCATTCAATCGGAATTGATATTTCGAGAGGCATACTCCATTTAGCGATATCCCACTTCTCTTCCTGAAAGTAAAGTGCCACACCGGATACGCATTCAGTTACCTTTCTAAGAGCTACTTTCATTTCTCTTCTTTGCTTCTGATTCAATAGCACCGGAGACTTGCACAGGGGGTATGCCCTTAACTTAACAGTTGATAGGCAAACAAAGTAAAGCAGTCAATCCACTCAGAAAGGCACTAATAGCTATTCACTCACCAACAACAGCGGAGAAGATCCCAGTCGGTATTCTTCTTCATGAATCGATAAATCAAAATTTCAGTCTCCGGTCCGGAGCCAAGTCCTAAAACTACTGACTTTCCGGCAAGACCGGTTGCGGATTCAACCTCGGCTTCACTTTTCACTATTAATGAATTCCAGAAAATCCTGCATCCGTAAATCGCCTAGTAGTGATTTGCACCTTTTCGAGAAATTGATCGCGAATCAGAAGGTTTAGATGAGGAAACTCCTTTTGCTCATGCTAATGCGTCTGCTACTTTTAAAGATTCGATACGTGCAACTCTTTATTAATTAATTTAATTAAAAATTGGCATTCTCCGATCGGCCTAATCTCGTAAGATATGGCTATGTCCCTGAGACTAATGCAGAGGAACGAATCCTTCAAGGATAGGATGCCGCAGCTTTATACGTACGAGGAGATCCATACGTGTAGCGAGAGGAAGAAAGGGTGGATATAAGATTCATTTAGAAAAGAAAGATTTTCCTCTTTCTTGAGACGCTTTTAGCTAGGGATAGGAATAGGAGCGTAATTATTTTTCTGAGATAGAAAGCTTTTTTAATCCGCAATAGGGGACCAAGCCATAGCTTTCTAGGCGTTCATACACTCAAGCAAGCCCTTTCTACTAACCATTGGGCTCGGGAATGGGGTGCCGCATTTTTCTTTTTAGAGGGGGCTTTGGTAGTCAACTGTTAAGGCTCTTTGTCTTTCATCTGCTAGGTTGAGGGACGTAGTGGATAGAAGACTTGAGTAGCTAAATTGAATGAGGGGCCTAGCTTGCTTTCTTATAACCTTCGAGGCTTTGAGATGTAGTTGACTTGAAGCCTAAACTTGCTTTCCTTCGATTCTCCTGTTTTAGGCGACAGGTTGCGGTGAGACAAGAGGGAGGGAATAAGGAAATTGAACGGCACGGATTTCATAAGATAGGTGTAGAGGAGTCTAGCAAAGCGATAGGAAAAAAAGGGCCTTTCGGCTATGTTTACTTTGTCATCAAGGGGCGGAGCGAAGTAACTAGGCGGAGATGCAGGATCGCTGTAAGTAATTTCTCATAGAAGAGAATCTTCTCATTTTTAGAGAGTCTGATTCCCCTTTGTTCAAGTCCGAGGTCGTGTCTCCTTAGCTAGGGCGCCGAAGTTAGTAAATCACGAATACGAGTTAGACTGGACCTTTACGAAGGTCATGCTTTCTTTCGGGGCTCAAGCTTTCTAGTAGCTTTGACTAACACGAGTCTTTGTAACCGAAAAAGTATACATGCCCTAGGATGGAGTAGTAAGCTCTTGAGATCTTATCCGGTTCGGAGGTTGTTCCGCGTTTGCACAGTTCAAGGCTTCCTCCCTGTATACAAAGCCGCACCGAAGCACAGCTTTAGCTTTCCAAGCTTGGGATGGAATAGGATTCGGTCATGCGATCTCCGATCCAAGCGCTTTAGTAGATTGCTGGACCAAGGTCCCGAGCGTAGAATCGAATCTGCTCTAGTATCCGCTAACAGATCAGTAGGCTCTGACAGCCTCCTCTCTTCTGCTAAGGCATGAAAAAAAGGAAAAATAAAGTAAAGAAGGAATCTGCCTCCGATCTGGCTTTCAAACTCGAAATTTCATATCATAAGAAAATAAAGGTTTTTTATACGGAGCCGGATAAAACAGTCTAATGAGAAAGCGTCTGTTCACGTCAGGCAATGGTTTGGTTTTGTTGATCTAATTGATGTCGAGATTCACTTTTTGTTCCGTGTACTTTAGTAATAGTATGAAGGATATAGTGGGCGTACTGTCTTACCTGTCCACTCAAGGCGTTGCAAGCAAATGGTTTTTGAAAGCACTAGAAATCGTGGTCAACTTTTTTCCAGTGCGGGTTTGACCTTTTTTTTTAGTATACTTTTTCTCATGTCGTACAGCCAAGTAGAAAAGCAGCGAAACAGAAATTCTCGTAGATAAGATAGAACTTTTCTCGTTATTCGTGGAGGGGCCGCGGAAGAATTGGGTTCGACTCCCATAGCCCCTATGTGGCGAAAAAGACCGAGAGATGCCTCCTCACCCTGGTAAACCGAACCCTAATCCAGTCTCTGATGAGGCAATTGGGCCTGAAATTTCATTCTACCAGTCCATTTATGATATCGGCTAAGTATGCTATTACTATTAGAGGTGCTATAATCCTTATCCTTAAAGGCTATTCCTGACCTCTTCCCTTCTGGAAAGATGGACGATGTGAAGGATAAGAACCTACTAAGAACCTAACAGATCCCTTCGGGGAAGACTTACAACCATTCCAATCAACAATTCCAACCATTCCTATTCCTATTTCTTAGGTTTCGATAATTCCTACTCGTGCCTACGTTCCTCTCCTTGAAGTTCAGTCTTCGTAATAAATTTCCTCTGCCCTCGTTTGTAAATAAGAAAGGTTTTCGGGTGCTCGTGCGGTATGTATTGAATTAGTCGATGCTTTCCCCTTCTCTGCCGTTTCAGTAGGAGTTTGATTCCAGGCGTAATGCTTTCTTTAGCCCAGCCATCCCGCCGAGTGCTTAGACTATACTAGTTTATTGGTGGATATATTGTTTAATGGTTCTCCTCCAGCCTGTGTAGGAGGAGTTGATAGGTTCCCCTTTGTACCCAGTAGCCCTAAACTTCAATAAGTAAGTTTCAAAAGGTTAAAGTCAAGGGCAAGTAAGCTCTCCAAGCAAGTTTCATTTGAAAGCTGTTTTATTACCTGGATTAATCTTGCGTATTTTTTCTCTTTTGGTCCCTACTTAAGAAATGTTTAAAGTAAAAGAAGCAAGCTTTGGATATGGATCTTAGGCCAGCAAGGTAAATGGCAAAAACAAAGAAGTTTAAGTTTTATTATATCCTTCCCAGCAGTTTGAGATCTATTGCCAATTCCGAAATTGATAGTTTCTAGTCAAGCTTCTATTCAAAGGAAGTAGTAGTATGTTAAGCAAATTCATTTGTAAGCCAGTCCTTCCGCGTAAGTTCCTTCGAGATTTTCCATTCTTTCTGTCTTGGAGAATCCCCCGGAACACCATCAGAGTAAGCATTTCGAATCGTAATTCTTACTTACAGCTCCAGTTGTCCCGCTAGACTGATGGCTTAGTTGATCAATCTCATGCCAAAGGTTACGCCTATCCATGGCCGGACCTCTCTTCTCGGCCTGCTTGAGTTCAATGCGAGGTGGGAAAGAAAAGGGGGTTTGGTCGGTCTCACGGTGTGTACCGTTCCTCCGGCTAGTTGCCAGTATTATATATATAATACGATAAAGAGAATTCGATCGGTAGTTGGATGGATGTGATGACAAGGGATCTCATAAGAGAAACCACAGGGTGTCCCTGC